TATTTTTTTTTTAAAAATAAAAGATACATAATTATTATAATTTTAATGAAAATAAAAAAATTTAATTAAATTAAATTTTTCAAATTTGATTATTTACACATACTCATCAAACATTAAAATATTTATGGAAAACGATGCAATCTTATAAGAACTTTTTAAATAAAAAAAATATTAAATTCTTATAATAAAATTAATTATTAATTTTAATTTAAAATTTTAATTAATTTATAAATTAATATTTTCACAATATCAATGATTTTTAATATACCTATAATTAATGCGAATTTCATTACATTAATTAATAGTTATTTTAATTTTAATTATTTATATTTAACATTAAATAATTTAATTAAATAATAATTAATATAATTTTTTTATTTTTATATAATTAATTATTTTAAATTTAAAATATTTAAATTAATAATAATTTTAAATTAATTATATTATTTAATTATAATTAAATTATTTATATTAAATTAAATTATCCTTCCATATTTTTTACTTATCTTTTATTTTAATTTTTTTTAAAAAAAAAAAAAAACTAATTTTTAATTTAAAAATAAAATTATTTCTAGTTTTTATATTTATATTGAAAATTATTATTTATATAATTATTTAAACATTTTATTTAAATATTAAATATTTTAAATAATTATTTATAATTAATATATAAAATTTTATAATTAATAAATTTAATTAAAGTAAATTTTTAAAATTATTGTCAAAAATTTGTGCCAGCAGTCGCGGTAAAACAAAAAATAAAAATAAATATTTTATTATTAAAATTTAATATTTATAAATATATATTTATATATAATAATTTTTAAAGTAAAATTTTAAATTATTTATAAAATATGAAAAGTTTATGATTTTGAAAATTTATATAAAACTAGGATTAGATACCCTATTATAAAATTAAAAAAAAATTTTAAGTATTAAAAGTTATATACTTAAAACTTAAAGAATATGGCAGTATTTAAATCAATTTAGAGGAATTTGTTTATTAATTGATAATACACGATTAATTTTACTTAATTTATGTTTGTATATCGTTGTTAAAAAATTATTTTTAATTAATAAAATAATTAGTATTTATATCTATAAATTAAATCAAATCAAGATACAATTATAATTAAGAATATTATGAATTACAATAAATTTATTTAAATGAATTATATTTTGTAATAAATTTATGAAATTGGATTTAAGAGTAATTTAATTAATTTAAATTAAATGATTTTTGTTTTTATTTATGTACATATTGCCCGTCACTCTTAATAATAAAATTAAAATAATTAAATTATTTTATTATATAATTAATATTTATTTAATTAATTATAAATTAATTAAGATAAGTCGTAACAAAGTAGATGTATTGGAAAATGTATCTAGATTCAAATTTAATCTAATAATTAGTAATTCATTTACAATGAATTTTATATTGTGTAAATCAATAAAATTTGATAATAAAATCTTAATAATTTTTTTTATTTAATAATTTTTTTAAATAAAATATTTATATTTATAATTCGTTTTATTATATTTTATAGAAAAAATAATTTTTTTTATAGTTTAATATTATTGAAAAAGAAAGATTTAATATTTATTTATATTAAAAAATAATAATTTATTTTTTGTATTTTGGGTATCAAAGTTTATTAATAAAATAAATAAATAATTATTTATTCTCGAAAATTAATTATTTAATAAGTAAAAATTTTAATGTAAAAAAATTATTTTTTATTATTTATTAAAAATGAAAAGTTATTTGTATTAATTTATATCTGGTTTTTTTAGAAATAAATTTAATTTAATTAATTTATTTAATATTTATATATATATATAAGTTTATATAAATATTAAATAAATTAATTAATATTATAAGGGATAATCTTTATAATAAATTGTTATATTAAAAATTTAATTTATAAAAATTATATAATTAAAATTGTTTTTTATATGTATTTTTTTATAAAAATTTTTATAAAATAAATTATTTTTTTTTAATTAATTTTATATAAAAAAAAATAATTTAATATTAAAATTATTATTAATATGATAAAATTAGTATAAAATTTTTTAATTAATAAAATTTTATTAAATTAAAATTAATAAATTAGGCAAAATTTATTTTTAACTGTTTAACAAAAACATTTCTTTATGATAATTATTTATATAAAGTAAAATCTGTCCACTGAATAATAAAATTTGAAGGACTGCAGTATATTAACTGTGCTAAGGTAGCATAATAATTAGTTTTTTAATTGAAAACTTGAATGAATGATTAAATAAAAAATAAACTTTATTTAATTTTAAATTTAGAATTTTATTTTTTAGTGAAAAAGCTAAAATTTTTTTTATAGACAAGAAGACCCTATAAATCTTAAAATTTTATTTGTATTTTTTTATAATTAAAATTTTTAATTGGGGTGATTATAAAATTCAATAAACTTTTATATTTTTTATTCATAAATAAGTGATTATTTGTTCTTAAATATAAATTTTTAAATTAAGTTACTTTAGGGATAACAGCATAATTTTAATTTAAAGTTCTTATTTAAATTAAAGATTGTGACCTCGATGTTGGATTAAGAAAATATTTAAATGAAAAAGTTTAAAAATTTAGTCTGTTCGACTATTAAATTCTTACATGATCTGAGTTCAAACCGGCGTAAGCCAGGTTGGTTTCTATCTTAAATTAGTAATATATATATATTAGTACGAAAGGAATATATATTTAAATTTTTTTTTATATAGAATAATATTAATACTATTTGGCAGAATAAATGTTTTAAATTTAGAATTTAATTATTATATATAAATATATAAATAGTAATGTCAATTATTTTATTTATTGGAAGAATTATTTTAATTTTAATAGTTTTAATAAGAGTTGCTTTTTTTACATTATTTGAACGTAAAATTTTAGGTTATGTTCAAATTCGTAAAGGACCTAATAAATTAGGATTGATTGGTTTATTTCAACCTTTTAGAGATGCTATTAAATTATTTACTAAGGAAAATTTAAAATTATTAAAAATTAATTTTTATATTTATTTATTATGTCCTATATTTAGTTTATTTAATTCTTTATTGATTTGAATATTAATTCCTTATTATGAAAATTTATATTTTTTTAATTTAGGATTTTTATTTTTATTGAGATGTTTAGGAATAAATGTTTATATATTAATAATTAGAGGTTGATCTTCAAATTCTAATTATACTTTATTAGGAAGTTTACGAGGTATTGTTCAAGTTATTTCTTATGAAATTAGGTTAGTAATAATTATATTAAATTCAATTATTTTTTTAATAGATTATAATTTAATTAAATTTGATTTATTTCAACAAAATCAATGATTTATTTTTTTTTTATTTTTTTCTTCATTTATGATATTTGTTTCTATATTAGCAGAGACAAATCGAAGTCCTTTTGATTTTGCTGAAGGTGAAAGAGAATTAGTGTCTGGGTTTAATATTGAATATGGTGGTTCTTTATTTGCTTTACTTTTTTTAGGTGAATATTCAATAATTATATTTATAAGTTTTTTATTTAGAATAATATTTTTAGGATTTAATATAAGAAGATTATTTTTATTTTTTAAAGTTTTATTTTTGATTTTTATATTTATTTTAATTCGAGGGACTCTTCCTCGTTATCGTTATGATAAATTAATATATTTAAATTGAAAAATTTATTTACCAAATTCTATATTATTAATTGTTTTATTTATAAGATTAAAACTTTTTATAAATTGTAATTTTTTTGGTAAAATTAATAGAATTTTTAAATTCTTTTTTAAGTTTTCAAAACAAATACTTTTACAAGTTCATTAATTTATTTAATTAAATTATTTCATATTAAGTTAATTAAAGGGTTTATTAAAAAATAAGTAAAATATAAAATAGATGTAATTTGATTAACAATAATATAAGGGTCTTCAATAGGATTTCTTCCTATTCAAGAAAGAATAAAAAAAATATTTAAAAATAAATAAAATATTATTTTATTAAATAAATAAAATGAATTTCCTTTAATGATTTTATTAAAAGTAAATGGTATAATAAATAAAATTAAAATAGATATTAATAATGCTAATACTCCTCCTAATTTTCTAGGAATTGAACGTAAAATTGCATATGCAAATAAAAAATATCATTCAGGTTGAATATGAGGAGGTGTTATTATAGGATTTGCTTCAATAAAATTATCATAATCATTTAATAGATATGGAAATTTAAATGAAAATAAAGTTAAAATTGATAGTAAAATGATAAATCCTAATAAATCTTTTAATGAGAAATAAGGATGAAATGGAATTTTATCAAATTTGTTATTAACATTTAAAGGATTTCTTGATCCTATAGTATGAAGGAAAATTAAATGAATTACTATAAAAGCTAGTAAAATAAAAGGTAAAATAAAATGAAATGAAAAAAATCGATTTAATGTAGCATTATTAATTGAAAATCCTCCTCAAATTCATTTAACTAAATCTTCTCCAATATAAGGAATAGCAGATATTAAATTAGTAATTACTGTGGCTCCTCAAAAAGATATTTGTCCCCAAGGTAATACATATCCTACAAAAGCAGTTATTATTATTAATAATAAAATAATAATTCCCACAAATCATGTAATTTTATTTATAAAAGTTTCAAAATAAATATTTCGTCCAATATGAAGATATACACAAATAAAAAAAAAAGATGCTCCATTTGCATGGATAATTCGATAAAGTCAACCTTTTGATACATTATGATTAATATGATTAATTCTTTCAAAAGCTAAATTAATATTTGTTCTATAATTTATAGATAAAAAAATTCCTGTAATAATTTGAATTATTAAACATAATCCTAAAAGAGATCCATAATTTCATATAAATGTAATATTTCTTGGAGTTGGTAAATTAATTAATGATTTATTAATAATTTTTAAAATAGGATGAGTTTTTTTTATTGAATACATTATATTCATTAGTATTTTTTTCGAAGAGGACCTTGAAAGTTTTTTATTATTTTAGTTCTAAAGATTATTAAAAATAAAAGTATATGAATTGTAATTAATCTAATTATTAAAGAATTTTTTTCATAAAGTTTAAATAATATTATTTTATTATTTATTATATTTACTGTATTATAATTTAAATTATTTAATTTATAAAAAAAAAATAAATTTTTTATATTTATTATAATAAAAATAATAATAATTAAAATTATAATTATAGTTATTATTAATTTAAAATTAATTTTAAATTTTAAATTAGATGAAATTCTACATATATATATAAATAAAATTATTAATCCACCAATAAATATAATAAATAAAATATATGAAAATCATGAATTATTAATTATAAAATTAAAAATAAAACATCTAATTAATAACTGTATAAAAATAATTGAATTTAAAGCTATTGGATGCTTAATTATTATAAATATATTATTAAAAATTATAAATAAAATTACTATAATAAAATTTATTATTTCAAAGAATAGTTTATTTAAAATAATAATTTTGGAGATTATTGAAATTAGTTTTAATTTCTTTGAAGTTTTAAAAGTTATCTTATTTTTGATTTACAAAATCAATATTTTATTTAAATTATTAAAACTAATAATAAATTTTTTATTTTTTTTTATATTTTTAAATGGAATTATTATATTGTTAATTAATCGTAAAATACTTTTAATTATACTTTTAAGATTAGAATTTTCTATATTAGGTTTACTTTTAATATTAATAAATTTTTTAATAATATATTTAAATGAATATTATTTTTTAATAATTTTTATAGTATTTATAGTTTTAGGAAGAGTGATAGGGTTGTTAATTATAAATTTAATAATTCGATTTTTTGGTAATGATATTTTTTTTATTATAAATTTATTAGAATGTTAATATTAATTATATATATAATTTTTAATTTTGGTTTATTATTTATTAAAAATTATTGAATTATTATAAATAGATTAATAATTTTAATTTTTTTTTTTTTTTTTTTTAATTATAATTTAATATTTTTTTTTAATTTATCTTATATATTTTCTATAGATATTTTATCAATAGGTTTAATAATATTGAGAATTTGAATTATTTTTTTAATAATTATGGTAAGATATAAAATTTTAAATTATAATTATAATAGTTTTTTTTTTTTATTTAATTTACTATTTTTACTTTTGTTATTATTATTGGTTTTTTTAAGAATAAATATTTTTATATTTTATTTATTCTTTGAAATTTCTTTAATTCCTGTTTTATTTTTAATTATTGGTTGAGGATATCAAGTTGAACGTATTCAAGCAGGAATTTATTTACTTTTTTATACTTTATTTTTATCTTTGCCAATATTATTAGGTTTAATTTATATTTATATAAATAAAAATTATTTAATAATTTTTTTTATTAAAAATTTAAATAGTTTAATTTTATATTTAATTTTAATATTATCTTTTTTAGTTAAAATACCTATATTCATATTACATTTATGATTATTAAAAGCTCATGTAGAAGCTCCAATTTCAGGGTCTATAATTTTAGCTGGTTTAATATTAAAATTAGGAGGTTATGGAATAATTCGGGTTATAAATTTTTTTTTAATTTATTCTTTAAAATTGAATTTTTTTTTTATTATTATTTCTTTAGTAGGTGGTATTTATTTATCTATAATATGTTTTATACAAATTGATATAAAATTATTAATTGCTTTATCTTCAGTTGTTCATATAGCTTTAGTTATTATTGGTTTAATATCTATATCTTATTTTGGAATAAGAGGAAGATATGTTATTATATTAGGGCATGGTTTATGTTCTTCTGGTTTATTTGTTTTATCAAATTTTTGTTATGAACGATTATTTAGTCGTAGAATAATGTTAAATACAGGTATAATTAATTTAATACCTTTATTAAGATTATGATGATTTTTATTAATTTCTTGTAATATATCTTCTCCTCCTTCTTTAAATTTATTAGGGGAAATTAGTTTATTAATTTCAATTGTTAATTATTCTTGATTAATAATGTTTGGACTTATGTTAATTAATTTTTTTACTGCAATTTATAATTTATATTTATATTCTTTTGTTCAACATGGGATAATTTTAAATAAACTTATAAGATTTAGAATAATTAATTTACGAGAATATTTAATTTTATTTTTACATTGATTTCCATTAAATTTTTTAATTTTTAAAGTTGATTTTTTATATTTAATTTAAATTATTTAAATAGTTAAAAAAAAATATTGATTTGTGGAATCAAAGTTATATATAATTATATTTTAAATTATATTAAAAAATAATTATTTTTTTTTTTTTTGTTATTTATTTTTTTTTTCTTTATTTATATTTTTTATAGGTTTATATTTTTTATTAAAAAATTTAATTATTGGTATTGAATGGGAAATTATTAGTTTAAATTCTAATAGTATTATTATATTTATTTTATTAGATTGAGTTAGATTTTTATTTATTAGTTTGGTTTTTTTAATTTCTAGAATAGTAATATATTATAGAAAATTTTATATAAGAGAAGAAATTTATCAAGTTCGATTTATTTATTTAGTTTTAATATTTATTTTATCTATATTTTTAATGATTCTTAGTCCTAATCTTATTAGAATTTTATTAGGTTGAGATGGGTTAGGGTTTATTTCTTATTGTTTAGTAATTTATTATCAAAATGTAAAAAGATTTAATTCTGGTATATTAACTATTTTAATAAATCGATTAGGAGATGTTATAATTTTAATAGCTATTGTTTGAATATTAAATTATGGTAGATGAAATATAATTTATTATAAAATAATTATTCAATTAGATTGATATATACAATTGATTTGTGTTTTAGTTGTTTTAGGCGCAATTACTAAAAGAGCTCAAATTCCCTTTTCTTCTTGATTGCCTGCAGCAATAGCTGCTCCTACCCCTGTTTCTGCTTTAGTTCATTCTTCTACTTTAGTAACAGCTGGAGTTTATTTATTAATTCGATTTATAAACATATTAGAAAATACTTGAATTTTAAAAATTTTATTTATTTTATCTATTATAACTATATTAATAGCAGGTTTGTCAGCTAATTATGAATTTGATCTAAAAAAGATTATTGCTTTATCTACTTTAAGTCAATTAGGTTTAATAATATGTATTTTAAGATTAAATTTAAAAATTTTATGTTTTTTTCATCTTTTAACTCATGCTATATTTAAATCTATATTATTTATATGTGCAGGAATTATAATTCATATAATATTAAATAATCAAGATATTCGATATATGGGTAATTTAGTAAAATTTTCTCCTTTACTAATTATAAATTTTAATGTAGGTAATTTGGCTCTATGTGGAATACCTTTTTTAGCTGGATTTTATTCTAAAGATTTAATAAGAGAAATATTTTTATTTTATAAATTTAATTTAATTTTTTTTTTTTTTTTTTTTTTTTCTATTGGCTTAACTGTCGCTTATACTTTACGTTTAATAATGTATACTATTTTTTTTAATGTAAATTTTTTTTGTTTATTAATAATTTATGATAATTATAAGATAATTATTTCAATATTTTTATTATTATTATTATCTTTATTTGGAGGATCTTTATTAACTTGGTTAATTTTTTTTAATTTAATTTTTATTTATTTATTTATTTATTTTAAATTTATAGTAATTATATTTATGTGTTTAGGTTTAATAATAGGTTTATTTATATTTAAGTTAAATAATTTTATTAATAATAAATTATTTATATTTATTTATATATTTTTTGGCAAAATATTTTATATGCCTTATTTATTTACTTATTTATTTAGGTTATATTATATTACATTTTCTAATTATATGTTAAATATATTAGATTTAGGTTGATTGGAGAAATTAGGTTCTCAAGGTTTATATAAGGAATTTATGAAATTAAGAAATTTTAATAATTATATTCATTTAAATAATTTAAAAATTTATTTATTTATATTTATATTTTTTATTTTTATAATATTTATTTATTTATATTTAAATATCTCAATTAAGAGTATAATATTGAAGTTATTAAGGTGATTATATATTAATCTTTAAATATTTATAAAATTTTTATTTATTTTTACATTGAAAATGTAATGTTTTTAATAAACTATATAAATTAGAAATATTAATGATTTAAATCACTATTTATAAATTAGAAGTTTACTTAGAATATTTCTTAATTGGAAATAAAAATTTCAATAATATTATTAACAGTAATATACCTCTATTTTGGTTTCAATTAAAATATGGGATTATATTTAAATCCAATTATTTAAGTCGAAATTAAATTACAATTATTTGTATTCATATTAAGATAAATTTTCATAAATAATTTTTGAATGCAAATCAAATGTTTTAATTAAACTATAATCCTAAATTTTTCATTTTAATACATTTTGATTTCATTCATGAAAAATTCTTAAAATTAAAATTAATATAAATAAATAAAAAATTATTATATAATTTAATAAATTACAAATTTTTAATGTAAGAAAGAAAGGTAATAAAATTGTAATTTCGATATCAAAAATTAAAAATAAAATTGAAATAATAAAGAAATGTATAGAAAAAGGAATTCGAGCATGAGAATTAGGATTAAACCCGCATTCAAATCTAGAATTTTTTTCTCGATCATAATATATTTTTTTTGAAATGATTATTCTTAAAATAATTAAAATTATTATAATAATAAAAATAATGATTGATATAATAATTAATTGATTAATTTATTTATATTAATTTTAATTAAATTTTTTGAATGGAAATCAAATATATTTTTTATATTATATAAATATTTAGCTCATCAATATATAAAAATAAATAAAAATAATCATACAACATCTACAAAATGTCAATATCATGCAGCTGCCTCAAATCCAAAATGATGATTTATTGAAAATTGTATTTTTTTTTGTCGTAATAAACAAACTGTTAAAAAAATGGTTCCAATAATTACATGAAGACCATGAAATCCTGTTGTTAAGAAAAAAGTTGAACCATAAATTCTATCTGCTATTGAAAAAGTTGCTTCATTATATTCTATATATTGAATTAATGTAAAATAAATTCCTAATAAAATAGTAATTAATAATCTTAAGTTAGTTTTATTATACATATTATTTATTAAACTATGGTGAGCTCATGTAACAGAAATTCCTGATGATAATAAAATTAATGTATTTAATATAGGAATTTTAAAAGGATTAAATGCTTGAATATTTAGAGGAGGTCATATTATCCCAATTTCAATATTTGGTGATAATCTTCTATGGAAAAAAGTTCAAAAAAAAGATATAAAAAATAATACTTCAGATGTAATAAATAAAATTATTCCTCATTTTATATTTAATGAAACTTTTATTGTATGTAATCCTTGGAAGGTTCTTTCTCGAATTACGTCTCGTCATCATTGAATTATTGATAAAATAATAATTATTAATCCAATTAATATTAAGTAATTTAAATTGAAATGGAATCATTTAATAAATCCTATTATAATAATTATTGTTCCTAAAGCTCTTGTTAATGGTCAAGGACTATAATTTACTAAGTGAAAGGGGTGATTGTATTGGTTCATTAGTTAATTTCGTTAGAATAAAGAGCGGCAAGAATTATGAAGACATAAGCTTGAATGATAGCAACTGATATTTCTAAAATTAATAATAGAATTTGTGTTAAAATTAAAATAAATATTAAATATAAAGGTAAAATATTTTTTATTCTTCTTAATAAAGTTAATAATAAATGTCCTGCAATTATATTTGCAGTTAATCGAACTGCTAAAGTTATTGGTCGAATTAAGTTTCTAATTGTTTCAATTAAAACTATAAAAGGTATTAATAATATTGGAGTTCTTTGAGGAATTAAATGAGTAAATATATGATTTGTATTATTAATTCATCCAAATAATATAATTGAAATTCATAATGGTAATGAAATTGTTAAATTTATTCTTAAATGTCTAGTTCTTGTAAAAATATAAGGGAATAGTCCTATAAAATTATTTAATATAATTAATAAAAATAATGAAATAAAAAATAATATTAAATTATTTTTTTTAATAATAATAATTAATTCATTTTTTAAGTATATATTAATTTTTCATATTAATATTAATATTCGTCTTGGTGAAAATCAGAAATTTAATGGAATTATTAATATTAGTAATATTGTTCTTATTCAATTTAATTTTAAGTTAAAAATAGATGTAGGGTCAAATGTTGAAAATAAGTTATTTATCATTTTAAATTAAATTTAATTTTTTTTTTAATATTTATTTTATTATCATTATTAATATTATTTTTATTATAATAAAAATATATGAAAATATTTATTATTTTTATTATAATAAAAAAGTAAATTATTAAAATAATTCAGTTTATTGGATTTATTTGAGGAATAAAAGAATATTTTTTAAAAAAATTATTTAAATTTGACAAATTTATGTTATAAATTAACTAATTCTTTCATTAGAAATAGTCGTTAATTATTATTGTTAGGTTTAAGAGACCTTTACTTACTTTAAGTTATCTAATGAATAATTTTTAATTCATTTAATAAAATAATTTATATTAATTCTTTCTAATGTAATTGGTATAAAACTATGATTTATACCACAAATTTCTGAACATTGACCAAAAAATATTCCAGGACGATTAATTAAAAAAGATATTTGATTTAATCGTCCTGGTATTGCATCTATTTTTATTCCTAAAGAAGGAATTGTTCAAGCATGAATAACATCATAAGATGAAGCTAATGCTCGGATTTGTGTATTTATAGGTATTACAATTCGATTATCTACATCTAATAATCGAAAGTTGCTTAAATCATCATTATTTTTAATTATATATGAATCAAAATTAATTTGATTGAAATCTGAATATTCATAAGATCAATATCATTGATGACCAATAATTTTTAATGTAATTGATGGGTGATTAGTTTCATCAATTAAATAAATTAATTGAAGAGAAGGTAAAGCAATATTAATTAAAAAAATTCTTGGAATAATTGTTCAAATTATTTCAATAATTTGGTTTTCAATTAAATTTAAGTTGATTAATTTATTGATAGATATATTTATTATAAAATATATAATAAAAATTGTAATAATTGATAAATAAAACATAGTATTATCATGGAAAAAAATTAAGTGTTCTATTAAAGGAGATGCTCTATTTTGAATATTAATATTTGATCATGATGCAATTTCTAAAAAAAGAAAATATTCTTTATAATTAAGGTTTAAACTTAATGCATTATTCTGCCATATTAGAATTTTGTTATAAAAGGTAATTCATTATATGAATGTTCTGTAGGAGGTGTTAATTGAATTCATTCAATTAATGATTTTATTTGAATATTAAATAAAATAAAATTTTTATTAATTATAGAATTTCAAATAATTAAAAAAAATATAATGACTGCAATTAATGAAATTGTTGATCCAATAGATGAAATTAAATTTCAAGAATAAAATGAATCTGGATAATCAGAATAACGTCGAGGTATTCCTGCTAATCCTAAAAAATGTTGAGGGAAGAAAGTTATATTTACACCTAAAAATATAATTAAAAATTGAATTTTTAATATATTTTCATTTAAAGTTAATCCTGAAAATAATGGATATCAATAAATAAATCCTGCTATAATAGCAAATACTGCTCCTATAGATAATACATAATGAAAATGAGCAACTACATAATAAGTATCATGTAAAATAATATCAATAGATGAATTTGATAATATAATTCCTGTTAATCCTCCTATTGTAAATAAAAATACGAATCCTAAAGTTCAATTGATAATTGAATTAAATTTAATTTTAATACCATTGAGAGTTGTTAATCATCTGAAAATTTTAATTCCAGTAGGAATTGCAATAATTATTGTAATAGAAGTGTAATAAGCTCGAGTATCAATATCTATACCTACTGTAAATATATGATGTCCTCAAACAATAAATCCTAATAAACCAATTGATAATATTGCATAAATTATTCCTATAGATCCAAATGATTCATTTTTTCCTCTTTCATTAATAATAATATGGGAAATAATTCCGAATCCTGGAAGAATTAAAATATAAACTTCGGGATGACCAAAAAATCAAAATAAGTGTTGATATAAAATAGGATCTCCTCCTCCTGCAGGGTCAAAAAATGAGGTATTTAAATTTCGATCAGTAAGTAATATAGTAATAGCTCCAGCTAGAACAGGTAGTGATAAAAGTAGTAAAAGAGCTGTAATATTAACAGATCAAACAAATAAAGGAATTAAGTCTAATGAAATAGCATTTAATTTTATATTTATAATAGTTGTAATAAAATTAATAGCCCCTAAAATTGATGAAATTCCAGCTAAATGTAAAGAGAAAATTCTAATATCAACTGCTTTTCCAGAATGAAATATTCTATTAGATAATGGCGGATAAACTGTTCATCCTGTTCCTGCTCTGTTATCTATGAATATTCTTGAAATTAAAAAAAATAATGAGGGAGGTAAAAATCAAAATCTTAAATTATTTATTCGTGGGAAAGCTATATCAGGAGCTCCTAATATTAAAGGTACTAATCAATTTCCAAATCCTCCAATTATGATTGGTATAACTATGAAAAAAATTATAATAAAAGCATGAATTGTTACAATTGAATTATAAATTTGATCATTACCTAAAAATGATCCAGGAGTTCTTAGTTCAATTCGAATAATTATTCTTAATGAAGTTCCTAATAATCTTGATCAAATTCCAAATAAAAAATATAAAGTTCCAATATTTTTATGATTAGTTGAATATATTCATTTGATAATAAGTAAAATGGCTGAATTTTAGGCAATAAATTGTAAATTTATTTATAAATATTAATATTTTTTTACTAATCTTATATTCAATTATGATTTTAAATTGCAAATTTAAAGGTTAAATATTAAATAATTTTAAGATTTAAAAATGATTTATTTTTAATTTTGAAAATTAATAGTTTATTTAACTTAAAATCTTATATTCAATAAAAAAATAATATTAAAATGATTGATATTAATAATAAAAAATTAAAATAAAAAATGATAAATTTAGATTTATTATTTTTAAATTCAATAAATCATTTTATTTTAAAATTTTTAAATATTAAATTTTGATGAATTAAATTAAAATAAAAAAATAATACAATTAATGAACTTATAATTATAAATAATCTTATAAATAAATAATTATTTAAAATTAAATAATTAATTATAAATCATTTAGGTAAAAATCCTAAAAATGGAGGCAATCCTCCTATAGATAAAAAAATAATTAATATATATATTAAATTTAATTTTAAATTATTAAAGTAAATTATTTGGTTTATATAATTAACATTAAAATAAAAAAATATTAAACAAATATTTATTATTGAAAATATATAAATTAAAAAATAAAAATTTAATAAATTTTCATTAATAATAATTCTACATAATATTCATGATAAATGATTAATTGATGAATATCCTAAAATTATTCGTAATGATACTTGATTGATTCCTCCTAAAGCTCTAAATAAAGAATTAATATAAATTCTTAATAATAAAATATTTAAATTAAAATTATAAGTTAATAAAATTAACGGAATAATTTTTTGTCAAGTAGAAATTAAAAATACATTTATTCATGATAATGATTTAATTAATTGAATATATCAATAATGAATTGGAGCTGATCCTATTTTTATTAAAATTATTAGATTTATAAATTTAATAATTAAATTTTTAATATTAGTTCAATTTATTATAATTATAATTATTAAAAATAATATTAAAGAACAAACAGTTTGAATAAAAAAATATTTTATTAAACTTTCTGAGTTAAATGAATTTTTATTACTAATTAAAGGGATAAATCTAAATAAATTAATTTCTATTATTAATCATCTAATAATTCATGAATTATTAGATAAAATAAATAATGTTCTTATTAATAAAATTATTATAATAATTATTTTTGAAGAATTTATAAATATTTTAAAAAAAAGATTTAATCTTTATAAATGAATTATGAGTTCATTAGCTTAATTTAGCTTATTTTTAATAAATATATATATATATATATATATAATTTATATATTAGTGTATTAGCACAAAAGATTTTGATTCTTTAAGATTTAATTAACTTTATTATATATAAATTAATAAAGATAATTAAAAATTATATAATTTATTCTATCAGAATAATCCTTTTATCAGGCACTTTATT